TATAACGTTTTAATATATATATAGCAATATATATGTAAACTAATAATAGGAATTTTTAACGAATGGAATCAAGAAGGACAAGATCGACACACGAAAAGGAATTTTAGACATCCTTTTCTTGTGTCGAAGACTAGCAAGACAAAAAATACTCCCTATAGTCCCTAAATTTTGTTGTGTCGCCGATTTATGGTTCCCTCTTTTTTTCTGCGCTTGCTTTACTTATCTTATCTTATTTTATTTTAGTATATAGTCAAATTTTTCCATTCTAATAGAAAAAAACTCTTGATTATTGCTACATTCTATCAATTTCAATTGGTCAATAACGACAGAGTTACATCACACCCCTTCCCATAAAAAAAAATTGTATTGAAAAATAAAGAAAAGGGGTAAAGTTAATTCTTCTCAATATACATACTAGGATTAGGACTATGATACAAGTAATTCCTGACATCTGGTCGAAAAGGACTAGAAAATCTAAAGAGAGGCAAAAGGCTTTTCATAATTTTTTTGGTTCTTTTTTACGACTTTTATAAAGCTAAATAGACAGATCTAAAAATTCATTTCGGATAGTTGAACCTTCTCAAACTGTTTCTTTTTAAGAACCAAAAAGATTTGTGCCAAAACAACCGATCCTAAGAAGAACAAAAGTCCTTGGACACGTAATGGATCTTGAAGTACTATTTCCGCATCCCCCTGACCAAATCCACCCACATTAGGATTACTCGTTAATGGTTGATCGAGTTTAATGGATTCGCCCTCTGAAACAAGAAGTTCTAGGCCTCGAGGAATAATATCAATCACTTGGCGTCCATTCGATGCGTCCACTATGGTTATTTCGTATCCCCCCTTTTCTTTTCGTAAAATTTTGCTTATTATCCCTCCTGCCGTAGCATTATAAACTGTATTGTTACTTTTGCTACCATCAGGATAAATCTGACCCCTTCCCCTGTTTCCGCCTACGTATATAGGATATTTTAAGAAGTGAACATCTTTATTAGTAGCAGGGTCTGGGGCAAGAATAGGAAAGGTTATTTCACTATATTTTTGACCAGGAACAGGACCTATCACAAGAATATTTTTATTATTGGGGCGATAATTCTGAAAAGACAGATTTCCTATCTTTTCTTTCATCTCGGGTGAAATACGATCAGGGGGGGCTAATTCAAACCCCTCCGGTAAAATAAGAACAGCTCCCACATTCAAAGCTCCTTTTTTACCATTAGCTAGAACTTGTTTTAGTTGCATATCATAAGGAATTTTAACAACTGCTTCAAATACAGTATCAGGAAGTACCGCTTGTGGAACCTCAATATCCACGGGCTTATTAGCTAAATGGCAATTGGCACATACAATACGCCCAGTTGCCTCTCGTGGATTTTCATAATTCTGCTGGGCAAAAATCGGATATGCACTTGAAATGGATGCCCAAGTTATTATATATATCATGAGTGAGACAGATATGGAGCGAGTAATCTCTTCCCTTAGCCAAGAAAAGGTATTTCTAGTTTGCATGGTCCAATCATTTATCCCGAAAATTTCTACAATAAAGTTAGGTAGGTTGATAATATACTTCCCTAGCCACAATTCTGCTATTTACGTTTACTGAAAAAAAAAAAAAAAATTTATACAAGGAATACCTCATGGGTAAAAAGAGTAAAGTAAATACGACTTTGATTTGGTTATGATGTATAAGGTAAGAAAGATTAGAATTGGATCAGTGAATCATTTTTTAGTCATTTATTGCATGATAAATCACTACAAGTGATGGAGATACACGATTTAAATAACGAAAGATCCAATATTTAAAAATTGTATCAAGAATGACTGGAAAGGTAGAAACTAGACCAGATAAAATTTGCTCATAATGAGCAAACCCAAAATCTTTGTAAATATAACCAATCATTAGTTCCCAACCGTGAGGCGAATGGAATCCGATACATAAATCAGTTAATAAAAGAATAGAAAAAGCTTTAATTGTATCACTTAAATTATATAGGAATTCTTGAACCCAAGAATTCAGAATAAAAAGCTTTTCCTTACCCCAAAAGGAATAACCACTTAGAATAACGAAAGATATTAGATTTGTCGAGAAGTGCAAGATTGTATGGATACGATACTCATTGTGTATCTTGATGAATTGGATCGTTTCTTTGTGGATTCCTAGACGAAATTGTTGTAAATCGGTTTCTGGGTATTCCTTTATCATTTCATCCAGCTGGAATAGTTCCTCTAATTGTATGAATTTTTCTAGAACACTTTTTTCTTGAATATCATTCAAAAAGGTATCGCATTGTCTAGTATTCCACCAATTAGTAATCCAAGTTTTCAAACTTTTATTACAGCAGAGAGAGATCAACCAGGGCAAAAAGACTATAGATGTAAAATAAAAAAAAGGAATGAATGTTTTCTTTTTTGCCATTTTGAATCTGTGAATTGTTAATGAACCTGCCTCATTTGTTGATTCTATTAGATCTAATATTTCTGTCGAGCATGAGTTTCTATTATAATTCGAATAGAATGTATTCAGCCTATGAACCCATTTTCTCTTTTTTCTTTTGATTCAATACTTAGTCTTTGCTTTGAATCTATAAAGAATACAGAAATAGACTCAGAATACACTTCCAATTTGAATAAAAAAAAAAAAATTGTTTCTAGGATGTTATTCCGACTTTTTTCGATCAACACTAAAAGAACATTTTCAAATTTCTATACGAAGAAACTCCTTTTCTATCAAATATATCAACAAAAATGAGCCTAAAAGATATAGATTAATGTTCAATCGAAAAAAACTAAATAAATTCTTTAGTTTTTTCTTCCTAATGCCAAAGCGTTTAGTCTTTTAAAATTAATTCATTTCAAAAAACTTCAATTGGTACACGCAAGAAGTAAGCCAATTCGGCAGCTTTTTGCTCAATTTCTCGTGTAGTAAAATTCTCATCAGTACGAATTAAAGGAATAGCCCCTTGACCTCGAATTTCCATATAAAGGACACGCCGAGCAGAAACACCCTCTTTAACTTCTATTCTGACGGACTGAATATCTTTCATAAGGAATCGTAAAAAGATGCGACGACTTTTTCCAGGAAATCCCCAACGAAAAATACGCACTATTCCTTCTTTTCGGTCGAAAAGATCATAACCACTACCCACATTCCACAAAATAGTGCACCACAAATAGCAACTAATAAAGAGACCCGCGATCCCATAGAAAGACATCACAATCCCTTGCGGAAAAAAAATGATTTGCTGAGACGGAAATAACGATATAAAATTTCTACCAAGATAACTGGAAGTTCCAACCAATAAGAATCCTAATGAACCTAAAAATAGTATAAAGGCCCAGAAGAAATTACTTGTTTTTCGAGACCCCGTTATAAATTCTATCCATATAGATTCTGATCGCCAACTCATATATATTAGATCCAGTTATACAATTTTTTTTGAATTGAGAAAATATGACTTTCCTTTTTTTTTTCAAAGTGACTCCCATCAACTATTTTGTTGTGAACCTTTACCTTAGGAGTAATTCATAGAATTTTTTATATCTAAAATAATAACATCTCCTTCCTTTATATGATCCCCTATAGCTATATACATACAAATAAATATATTGACTTGAATTTCATACATCGGCCCGATGATTATACTTTTTTCAAAAGAGCGCAAATTTATTTACCCATATAATACGTTTACACATGCATAAGAGCTTTTTTTAATTTATGTTTGTAGGAATCTATGTGTTATACAATATTCTACCAAATGGGTCTTATCGAATCGAAGTTTTTAAAATAAAAAAGGAGTGATACGATTAGGTCTCATCCGATCTAAAAAATCTTATTTTTTTGAATATGAAGAAATAAAGAAGCCATTGCAAGTGCCGGAAAGACTAGGCCTACTAAAGGCACAAAAATAGAGGGTAAGTTGTTGAAAGTTGTCATAAAATGGGTACCTCAATTTAATATTTGTACCTGTTATTGTTATATTCTGAATTCTAAAGATATATTTAGAATCTCTTGTATTTTTATTATTTCTATTATATATATTATATAATTATACTTAAGTATCTTTAAGTAAATATATATCTAATACAAATATACAACCTAATAGAAATAGAATAAAAAATAGGTACAAGAAGCGCCAAAATAAATAAATGGACTTATTAATCTTTCAAAATAAACAAAATAAATGTATCATAATCCCTATTATTCTTTTTGTTATTTTTGTCTTCTATTTCTATGTAGTGATTAAAAAATAAAATTTTTTATTCCATTACAAATTTCTACACAATTTATTATAATCTGATCCAAAAACAGGGAGTTTTAGGGAAATGCAAAAAGATGGAAGACTCTCTATAGATCTGTATATATCTCTATTTGAGATATCTATACATATGCAAGCAAAAGAGGAAAACGAACTTTGTTTTATTTGTCTAGTCGAATTTGAACTTCCCGAAAGCAAAAATTCACTTTTTATCTTGTTGATAGAGGTTTACTGAGTAGTAAACATAAAAAAAATGATTATAAAAAAAAATGCATTTTTCAGGGTTTTTGTTTAATTCTGATAAGCTAACTGTATATATTTGATTTAATTTTTGTTCAAAGGAAAAAAAGCATGGAGCTGAAATAACTCACTCAGAACACCTTTTAAAGTATTACGTGGTACAATTGCATCCAACAAGCCCTTACGTAATAAAGATTCAGCCGCCTGTGAACCTTCAGGCATGGCTTTTTTCAATGTTTGTTCAATTACTCTTTTACCCGCAAACGCAATATAGGCATAGGGTTCGGCAATAATAATATCCCCCAACATACCAAAACTAGCTGTCACCCCACCGGTAGTAGGAGATGTAAGAATTGATATATAGAATAACTTTTTACTTGATTGATAATCACATAAAACCGCAGAAATTTTAGCCATTTGCATCAAACTTAAACTTCCTTCTTGCATTCGTGCTCCTCCGGAAGAACACACTAAAATAAGAGGTAAACGTTGATTGGTAGC